TATCCGGCAGTAGATCCTTTAGATTCAACGTCAACTATGCTACAACCCCGAATCGTTGGTGAAGAACATTATGACACTGCACAAGAGGTTAAGCAAACTTTACAACGTTACAAAGAACTTCAAGATATTATAGCTATTCTTGGATTGGACGAATTATCCGAAGAAGATCGTTTAACCGTAGCAAGAGCACGAAAAATTGAGCGTTTCTTATCACAACCTTTTTTCGTAGCAGAAGTATTTACGGGTTCTCCGGGAAAATATGTTGGTTTAGCAGAAACAATAAGAGGCTTTCAATTAATCCTTTCCGGAGAATTAGATGGTCTTCCTGAACAAGCCTTTTATTTGGTAGGTAACATCGATGAAGCTACGGCGAAGGCTATGAACTTAGAAATGGAGAGCAATTTGAAGAAATGACCTTAAATCTTTGTGTACTGACCCCTAATCGAATAGTTTGGGATTCAGAAGTGAAAGAAATCATTTTATCTACTAATAGTGGACAAATTGGCGTATTACCAAATCACGCTCCTATTGCCACAGCAGTAGACATAGGTATTTTGAGAATACGCCTTAACGACCAATGGCTAACGATGGCTTTGATGGGCGGTTTTGCTAGAATAGGTAATAATGAGATCACTGTTTTAGTAAATGATGCAGAGAAAAGTGGTGACATTGATCCACAAGAAGCTCAGCAAACTCTTGAAATAGCGGAAGCTGCTTTGAGAAAGGCTGAAGGAAAGAGACAAACAATTGAGGCAAATCTAGCTCTCCGACGGGCTAGGACACGAGTAGAGGCTATCAATGCCATTTCATAATCAGTCGGTGCGTCCGAATAATCATCGATTTATACACCCTATATTTGGTTGTTTTGTTTGACTTGATTCTGTCGAGTAAATACAATCAAGCGCAATCCTATTTTGATGCAACGAAAAAGAAATAGAAAATAGAAAAGATATAAAATATCAATCAATTCAATATATTTTACTAAAATAAAATGGGTATAAAAACTTATTAGATACCATTACCGCGGTATCTAATAAGTTCTACCTACTATTGGATTTGAACCAATGACTCCCGCCGTATGAAAGCAATACTCTAACCGCTGAGTTAAGTAGGTCCTTTATCTTCACAAAAAAAAACCAAAAGGGACTCGTCCCATCGATAGATTATAAATATCATATTACTTAGAAGCAATACCGATCAATATGATCTTGGATCATGGAATAGTCATCTTGATTATATTCATCTTGACAAGACATTATCTACATAATAAAATATGTATTACAAGCACTAAGGGCTGTAGCTCAGTTGGTAGAGCACCTCGTTTACACGCGCGCCGATGTTTTTCAGGGGAGTGCATCATGCAATCAAAAAATTTGATCTTATTGATAAATCGATGTCTTACTCCATAACTTTGAGGGAAGAAGAGAACAATAGCCTGACAAGGTTCGGTCCGATTTAGGTGCCCAATTAGGTGCCAAACAGACCCCATCATTGGTTTGATATATTGATAAGGTGAATACCCAGTCTATTCAATGCTAGGCTGAGTATCAGGGCCTCAAAAAAATTTCTTTTCGTCCTATGAACTTTAAGGTGTATGAAGTTTCATATTTGATTTTTAAGTAGAGCGATAGAGACTTCATTTCACTTAGGTTAATCTAGGCCAGAGGCAGACCTACGTCAAGATAACCCCCCTTGAAAAACTTTGGTAGTGTTCCTGAATCTGAATCCACATAATGACTCAGAGCACATGGAGCCATCTCCTTATTTTTATGTAAAAAAAAAAAAATGGCGAACTAGCTGATATTTCTATCAGTTAATGAAAGAGCCCAATGCACAAAAAATGCATGTTGGGTCTTTGAAACAGTTCATATCATTTTGATAATAATAAGTTTGATCTGTTTTACCGAGAAGGTCTACGGTTCGAGTCCGTATAGCCCTAGAGCCCTATAAAAAAAACGAATATTAAAATTGTATCATTTTTTATTTGAATTTCCTCGTTATTTTTTTAACTGACTGATTGCTTCATCAAAAGACAATCATTCCTATAAGCCCATTCCTGGGAATTAAAGTAGAATATCAAAGCAAAAACACATTTCATTTCAATTGACCCAATTTATCTTTTTCCAGTTGTGGATAAACAAACCAACTTTTATTCATTACTCTTCGTAGGAAAATTCCTAGACATTCTCTTACAGCTGACTACTTGTTCTATTCTAATTCTAAACCACTAATAAAAAAGTAATAAAAAAGAGACAAATGGACATATTCATAAAAAAATGAATTTCATTTAATATTATATAAATAAAGATAATCAAATAGAATCAAATAGAAAGGAAAATACAAATTGATTTCAATTTCGACCTATAACCTATAATATAATATAATAATAAATAATAATAACTAATTAAGAAATTTCTAATAACATAACTAATTAATTATTTAATTAATTTAAAATAAATATTATATTATTTAATTTTAACTAATTAAATAATTAATAGAA